AAATATGGTGCGGAAAAACCCAAATCGAGATGAATGGAAGATGCCTCTGGAACTAACTTGTTTTTCTAGATCAGTCGAAGTATTCATTGAAAAGTCTCAATGCTATCTTCGACAGTCTTGAGAGCGAGGGCCGCAATAGCGACCACTTTTAACTCTTTTGTTTCTAAATGATCCCGCTCTTGATCTGGGCGGGATCTATCAGCAGCGGCATTCTTCCTTGCTCGTTCCTAGGAACTCAGTAACGTGGCCAGTAAGTCAGCGAGCATTGAGGCAGGCAGACAGATATTATTAACTGCTTTAAGTCGGTAAGGCAAGGAAGGCGGATTTCGCCGATCATTCCTACTTGACGCTTTGGACGAGTATTTTCAAAACCTTAGTTCACTATCATTAAGGGAACTTCTTGGATCGCCGCTTTGAGTCTTGTCTTAAGGCGACGGAAGGCAGAAGAGGGAAAGTCGCTCCTTAAATACGAGGAGTTTCAAGAACCCGGCTGATCAGTGTTCTGTTACTAATATGTTGATGACTTCGGCCAGTTCCTCGGTTAAGTTGCTTAGCATAATTGGTAACTACATGGTGTTGCTGCTATGGCCCTGGAGAGAGATTCCTACTTATACCGGGCAGCTCTACCAGCACTAAATTCCCTTCTTTCCGACCAGGACGTATGTTTCTTTAGCTTGTATATCCTCTTACCATGCAGAGTTATATGTTCAGGAGTTTCCAGCAGTAACCCCAAAGGGTTGCAGTAACACCAAAGGGTTTCAGATTCCGGACTGATCTCGTAGTCGGCTAGCTCATTCGAGCGTATCTCGTTTGGCCTCTTTTTCTCACCCTTACCCTTCCATTTCAAGCTTCATATCCTACTAATAGCCCCCCTTGTCGTTGAATCTCTTGTAGAAACCACCATTGAATAAAATCAAAGGGTTAGTCTTCTTTGATAGAGGAAAGGTTGAATGCTGCCCCCTTCCTCTGACCCCGAATCATTCTTTCAACCTTCGGCCAGGCGCCTAACTAACCTAAAAATTCGGAAGCTCCTGAAGATCTGACCGAAATCGGATTTACTTTTCGCGCCAGATTTGTTGAATGGCCTAGGAGTGAAGTTCAAGGGCTTGGCTTTTTGGCTCAGATTCCGTATCGGCTGTTTGTTCATCAAGCCTATTCTCGAGCCTATATCTACTCTCTTTTCTTTTAGAGGCGTACCTCTCCACGAGATCGAACACTTTACCAAGGATTGAATCCAAAAGCAAGAACTCGGTTGACATCTTGGGTGAAGGTTCATCTTCAAATCTGTCTCCTTGTCATGAACAAACTACTTTCTCTACATTAGAGTGCAAGGTGCGCAGAAGATTCCTTTAGGTAAGCACACTAGAAGGAAAGGACTTGTCTTGTCTGGACTTCCTATGTCTTGCTGCCTCCGCTTGACTCAGGAGGAGAGGAGAGCATTCTTCTACAAAAATCATAAAACGATTATTGCGAATAATGAGACGCTACCCTTGCCTTGAGGAAGATCTGCGAACCGCGATCGAGGGAAGGCTTTTCTTCTTTCCTCGGCTTTCCTCACTTTATCACACTCGACGAAACGGAGAGCAAAAGAACCTTGACTTTAGCAAACTAAGAGACAAGCAAGGACGGGAAGCTACTCGCCCTCGGTCAGTAGAACCCTAGTGAGGGAAGAGCACCCGCTTCTCTTACTATATTAGTATTAGTAGGGCACGCTACTCTTTCCTTTAGGAACAATAGCCGACTAGTCTCTTACACAAGAATTGGTGGACTCGCACGCATAGGTCCCTCTTTCTTTTCTAGTGTACGTACCTCGGCTCGGGGTTTATTCTTTATTAATGGGTGGGCGTGAGAGTGCTCGACTGACTTTCTGTCCAAACAAAAAAAAAGGCTACGTAGTGCAGCTTGGGGGAAGCCCAGGTCCAGTTTAGGGAGGGGCAGTCGCCCAGTAGCGGAGGATAGTGGATCGATTAGCCTACGCTACAAGCAGCACGTTGTTCCTACCCCTTAACCTACCTTATCTTAGGGGAGGATAATCTTTAGTAGTTTTCCATTAAGATCTTTATTGCTTTTGCCGCTCCTAAGAGAAAGAGACCGTTAAAACTAAAACAAAAGCAGGAGGAAAGAGAAGTCTTCCTTCTTCTAGAGCTGCTTTCAAAGGGTGATCCCTTTACTAAGTAGCTTTCACGCTCCCCAGCCTTCTGACCTGCTCCATTTAATATTTAATAATGAGAATAAGCAGACTAACTTAGACCTTAAGGGGGCAACACCAATACCCACTCGATTGGACAAAACAAGACCTGGGTTGACATCCACGAGGCAATTCAAGTAAACAACAGGGTTGGCAACTCGGGGATAGACTTGGTTCCTCAGTGACTCAGAAATGCACCACCTCTTAGGTCAGCTCATCCAAGCGGAGCTGACCCTTCTCTTAACTGGTATTTCCGCTTTTTCTCTTGCATTCCATAATGGGAAGAACCTCTTCGTCTATTCTCTTCGGGGG